TAAAAGAAATCAGTAAAAAAGTCCCTCGATGGTCATACAAACTTATTACCGAGTTGGAATTCCTGTCGGGCGCAGCTCACGAAGGCCTACCGTTTATAGTATAGATATAAATATAGATATAAATCAAAAAAGTAGTAAATTAATATTAATAAAGTAGTAAATTAATAAAAAAATTGATACAAAAAAGAAATACAAGAAAAGATAAGAAGAGATGCGCCCGCCACCTATAGATTTGATACCTTCGCCTACAAAGAAACTCAAAACACCAACTCCATTAGTAATTCCATCAATTACTCGTCTATCAAAAAAAGAAGTTAACTTAGCCAATCCTCTTATTCCCCCAATAAAGAATCTTGCATAAAAAGCATCTATGTAACCACGATTATATGACCAATCATATATACCATTTATTATTTTGTCCAAAAGAATTCTTTTAGGACCGGTTTTAACAAAATAGTTAATTAAATCCCAATTTTGAAAAGATGAATAAACAGGTTTATATAAAAAGAAGGCTATAAATATTCCAAAAAGAGCTATACTAACTGAAGAAAGAGCATCTTTTAAAAATTCATACCAATCTATTGAATTATTCAAATTTTTATGTAAAAGGTTTATAGCTGGAGTTAACCATTTTGATAATATGTCCAAATATGCTCCTTCTTGATTGAAAGGAATTCCTAGGGATCCAACAAACAACGTAAATAGAACCAATACAAGTATAGGAAATAACATAGTATTATCTGATTCATAAGGATACGAAAAAAAATTCTTATTTACAAAACGGGTAATAGTAATAAAAGGTTGTGTGATGTTTCTTGCATTCTGATCAATTTGATACGTTTTTTTTGAAAAAAAAGAAGCAATCTCATGATTTTTCATTGTTAATAACGTTAATAAACGAAAACTTTTGTTAATTATTTTCGAATCTTCTTTACCCCATAGAGATATTGAACAGAAGGGGGTATTTTTTTTGCCACTGTAATTTTGAAAATGAACGTTTAAATGTCCTTCAAAAGTAAGTAAATAGATTCGAAACATATAAAATGCGGTTAATCCCGCCGTAAACCAAGCTATTATTGCTAAAATTGGTGAATACAACCAAGTATCGTTAAGAATTTCATCTTTGGACCAAAAACAAGCAAGAGGCGGAATACCACAAAGAGAAAGTGTACCTAATAAAAAAGCAATTTTGGTAATTGGGACATGCTTTGTTAAACCCCCCATAAAAACCAAATTATGACTTTTATTTGGAGAATATCCAACAAGAGTTTCCATTGAATGAATAATGGATCCAGATCCTAAAAACAATAATGCTTTCGAATAAGCATGAGTAATCAAATGAAATAAAGCACTTCGATAAGACCCCATACCTAGAGCTAACATCATATAACCCAATTGAGACATTGTGGAATAGGCTAAACCTCTCTTAATATCTTTTTGAGCAAGGGCAAAAGTAGCTCCGAATAATATTGTTATTACTCCTACCAAAGAGATGAAATTCATTATGTGAGGGATGACTATGAAAAGAGGAAAAAGCCGAGCTACAAGAAAAATGCCCGCGGCTACCATAGTAGCAGCATGTATAAGAGCCGAAATAGGAGTAGGTCCCTCCATGGCATCTGGTAACCATACATGAAGGGGAAATTGTGCAGATTTAGCAACCGCACCGGCAAATAATAGAACGGCACACAAAGTAACAAATAAAAATTTGATTTCATTATGATTATTATAAATTAAGTTATTGAATATTTTGAATAAATCTCGAAATTCGAAACTCCCTGTTATCCAATAAAAACCTAAAATTCCTAATAATAAACCAAAATCCCCAACACGGTTAATTACAAATGCCCTTTGGCAAGCATTTGCCGCAGCGGGCCGTGTAAACCAAAACCCTATTAATAGATATGAACACATTCCGACCAATTCCCAAAAAATATAAATTTGTATCAAATTAGAACTAGTAACTAATCCTAACATAGAAGTACTGAAAAAACTCATATAAGCGAAAAATCTCAAATATCCTTGATCATAAGACATATAATTATCACTATAAATAAGAACCATAATTCCAATAGTAGTGATTAATATTGACATAGTAGAAGTAAGTGGGTCTATCAAGTAACCTAATTCTAAAGAAAAATCATTATTGATGATCCAAGACCATACATATTGATAGATAGAACTGCCATTTATTTGCTGAATAGACAGATTGATCGAAAAAATCATGACTATACTTAACAAAAAAACACTTTGAAAAGCCCACATACGGCGAAGACTTTTTGTTGCCGACGGAAAAAGAAGAAGTCCCGCTCCTATTAACACAGGAACTGAAAGTGGAAGGAAAGGTATTATCCACGCATATTGATATGTCTGTTCCATAAAAAAGGTTTTTTATTCTTAATTAATTGTTTCCGTTTTACCGGACCCTACCCCCTTTCAATTTCAAAACAAAAGAAAGGGGTCAATAAAAAAAATCAAGAGATGTACTAACTTAAAGATAATTTTCAGATTATATATATATATATTCTTACTTATTCTGAGTATTTCCAAAATACTTCAAATATTAAAATAAAGAAATTACAATTGGGCAAATGATATGACCAACTTGCTCATAAAAGCGATATTAACTAAGATTTTCTTAAAATAACGAAAATTTAAATTTTCATTATTATTAGATGACTTTATATTCATAAAGTAAGGATGATTCTGATATGAATCGATATGAATCATAGGATTCACTAATCACTAAGTTAAAAAATTTGTACTAATCTCGCTTTTTAGTTAGTTTGTTCCAAATCATTAACTAGTTTCATTATGAAACTGATTGATTATTTTCCATTTCAATAAAAAACATTTCTAGGAAACGCTATAATATCTAACATTTTATATATTTTATATAAGTTATATAAGATTTATTTTTCTATTTATCATTTTTTATTTATCAAAGGGGGGTAAAATCAAATTAATAAAAAAAATCACTAAGATTTCTTTTACCAAACCATGTATCTTTTAACAGATTAATTACTTTAAGGATTTAAGGATTAGTTTGATTCTAATTTTAAAATGGAATTTGGGAGTATTCTTTCCTCAAGTTTGACCAATTAATAGAAAAAATTAAAGTTTTCATAAGGTAATGGGTTCTTAAATCCCTCGGTGTTTTTTATTCTGTATAAATGACATGTAGAAAAAAAATGGATAGAGCTCAAAGAGGAAGGTTTTTTTTTTAGATTATTTGTCTCACCAAATGAAATTTCTATAGTACAACAGCGGATTCTATAGAAATAGATGTTGAATCATAAAGATAAAGAACAACAAATAAAGATAAAGATACGAATCAATAAAACGAGTCTTTCTTACGAATATTCTATGTATATATATATATATATATATATAGAAAAACTTTTTGTTGAAAAAAAAATGAAATGCTATTTTTATAGTAGGATTTTGTATGATTTTCGCATATCTTTTATCTATCTATTTTTTTTTCTGAAGATAATATAATATTATCTAGAGTCTAGAGATTATAATATTATAAATAAAATATTATATTATTATATTATCTAGAGAATAATTAGATAATGAATAGATTCTTTTTGACCAATAGATGTCTTTCACATCCAACTATAACAACGAGTAACCTCTTAATTTTTAAATGGCAGTTCCAAAAAAACGTACTTCTATATCAAAAAAGCGTATTCGTAAAAATATTTGGAAAGGGAAAGGATACTGGGCAGCCTTAAAAGCGTTGTCATTGGGGAAATCTCTTTATACCGGAAACTCAAAAAGTTTTTTTGTGCGACAAACAAAAAAGTCATAAAATAAAACATTGGAATAATCTGAATCAAAAAAAAAGGCCCATTTAATTCGTAATAGGAAATTAACAAACCTGTTGTTTGTGGCTAATCGATATTAACTATAAATCGCTTCGCTGATAGGATATATATAATATAATAATAAGAATTCTTCGTTTTAGGGGGTGGTTAGTAAATTCTAAAAAACTCTTGAAAAAAGAATAAAGACAAGATACAAGGCTGGAGCCCTGTTTTAGTTTTTAGTATATTGTCTTGTTTTGGGGGGGAGGTGGGGAGTCTTTTTTCCCCATCAACCTATTTGTCACAATTACAATAATCGAACTTTTTCTATATATATAAATTATATAAATAGAAATATATATAAATAGAAATATATAAAAAATAAAAAAGAAGGGTAACTAAAAGATATTTAGTTAAAATTAATACATCGTTGGAACTAATTTATTCTTTTATTTTGAAAATTTTTTATGTAACTTTCCGACTTCTTATTTCTCTGAATTAATCAATAACTAATAACTAGGGGGTCGAACTTTGTAGTTTCAAGAGTTCGACACCCCAAAATAATGAACCTTCAAATTTCTATTTGAATAAAGTTTTATTCATTCGTTTTAATCTTTATTTATTATTAAAAATAAAAATATTTCATTGAGTTGACTCCTTAAATCTCGACGATTGACTATGAATAGGCTATTATGAATTCGAACAAGCCGCTATGGTGAAATCGGTAGACACGCTGCTCTTAGGAAGCAGTGCTAGAGCATCTCGGTTCGAGTCCGAGTGGCGGCAGACCTTCTTCGAAAATAGATACAATAGATTCTAAAATGAATTCAATTCCTGGTTTCTATTTCAGGATTCCTCCTTTTTAAAATTTTATGATATTTTCAACTTTAGAGCATATATTAACTCATATTTCCTTTTCGATCGTTTCCATTGTAATTACAATTCATTTGATAACTTTATTAATCGATGAAATCATAAAACTAAATGATTCGTCAGAAAAGGGAATGATAGCTACTTTTTTATGTATAACCGTATTATTAGTCACCCGTTGGATTTATTCAGGGCATTTCCCACTAAGTGATTTATATGAATCATTAATCTTTCTTTCATGGAGTTTATCAGTTATTCATATAGTTCCATATTTCAAAAAAAATAAAAGCCATTTAAGTACAATAACTACGTCAAGTG